ATAGCTATCCTTCTTCTGACACAGCAACGCAATTTGCATTAGTATAAAAATGTGGTGTTAGATAAGTTCTTTCTTTTTTTTTTCTTTAACTAAACTACAAAGAAAAGATGATGGGTTTTTTACTCTATTTTCTATATAATCTCGAAAGAAAAAAAACTTAAAACCCAGAAAGGAAACGACAATAGAAATTGCTAATTAGAAGTTTTCAAAATCTAGTTAAAACAAAGAAATATTTTTTTGACTGATCTCGTTCTCCGTGTAGGATACCTACTTTTGGTCTCATTCGCTAGTTTAAATGAATAAAACTCCTCTACTATATTAATCTAATTAGTGATTAATCTAATTAGTTCAAATTTAAGTAAATTCGATTTTAATAAAATACAGGGGGCATATTCTAGGTTCTAAGGTCACTTAAAAAAAAAGGATCAAACAACTTATTTTCAAATTTTTACATATTCATTCAAAAAAAGTTATATGTTTTGACTGAAGTTAGATAAAAGAGTTATTTTTTTTAGAGTTATTTTTTTTTATGTATTTTTTTTTTTATTAGTAATTTCTTAAAGAGTTTTTCAATGAATAAGTTACGTGAATTCTGAATCCTGAGATGGTGCAGATGCCAAAGACGATGAATTTAGTTTTTTTTCTCTATTTTTTTTCATACTAAGGATTGCTAATTCACAAACTTTCAATTGCATTTTTTGATTCTTGGAACTAGTATTTTTATCTACCTCTGAATTTTTTTTTGAAATTTAAACTTAGGGAAGTACTTTAGAAACATATGTATAAAAAAACATATTTTATTGAGTCCCTTCATGCCTACTATAACTAGTTATTTCGGTTTTCTACTAGCAGCTTTAACTATAACCTCAGTTCTATTTATTGGTCTAAGCAAAATACGACTTATTTGAAATTAATTGAATGCAGGTTTTTTTTAGGATTTCTATGGTATTTCATATGTTCGATAGTTCCTTACCGTGTTAATTACCCATTTTTTTGGTCATTGAGATTCATCGGCAATACAGATTAAGAGCTAGGAATACATAGTACCTCTCTTTTCTCCCCTTCAAAAATGAAAACAAAAGAAAATTGAAATGATTGAAGTTTCTTTATTTGGAATAGTCTTAGGTCTAATTCCTATTACTTTGGCTGGATTATTCGTAACTGCTTATTTACAATACAGACGTGGTGATCAGTTGGACTTTTGATTAATTAACATCCCCACTTTTTACTGACCTCCTTCTTGCTTTTATATGCGGGAGGGCTATCTAATTTAGATAGCTGCCCCGAACAGTGGAATTTTTATACAATCTAATAAACAAGAGTGAAATCACGCTCTGTAGGATTTGAACCTACGACATTGGGTTTTGGAGACCCACGTTCTACCGAACTGAACTAAGAGCGCTTTTCTTGTTTTTTAGAAAAAAACAAAAGGCTAGAAAGAGGACATTCTTTAATCCGAATTTCTTTTGTACGTATATACTATGATATAATATAGTATATCATCAATTTCAGAATTATATGTATATCCAATTTTATTAAAATTGGATATATCTAAAATAAAATAGATTCCTCGTTACTGCTCAGAAGAGAAGTAATAGGTAGGGATGACAGGATTTGAACCCGTGACATTTTGTACCCAAAACAAACGCGCTACCAAGCTGCGCTACATCCCTTTCATCAATTGGTTTACAGTCTCATTGTATTGTAGAGAATTCCTGTCTTGTTTTCCACATCCTTTTTTTTTTCATATCAGATAAAAAATATATAAATATAATTAAACAAATTCCGTTCTTTTACGAAAATTTGTTCAATTTTTATTTTAAATAATTGGCCGTTTCCATTTTCAAATGGAATCTCTAGGATTGTTCTAGTATACAAGATTTCAATTCTAATTTTGAAAAAGGGCGGGTTACGTATACAAATACAATAACTTATTAACTACATGTACATCTGTAGTTATATATATTACTATATATATTGTAATTGTAATACAATAAAGAAGAAAGAAGGAGGATTTCAAATGCGAGATCTAAAAACATATCTTTCCGTAGCACCGGTACTAAGTACTCTATGGTTCGGTTCGTTAGCAGGTTTATTAATAGAGATTAATCGTTTATTTCCGGATGCATTAACATTTCCCTTTTTTTAATTCTAGTTATTAACACCAGAAAGGGTTAAAAATTTTAGAGAGACGATCAACGATCGGGGACTAACCCCCCCTTTTTTCTAATTCATTCTAAAATAAAAAAATGAATTAGAAAAAAGGGGGGGGGCGAAAGGTCATAAAAACGAGGGTTCAGGATCCAATTAAATTAGTCATAGAACGTGTTGCTAGGGAAAGAGTATCCTATGAGATACTTGATACTTAGAGATACTTAAACAAAACTGTACAAAGATTTGAAATATACTTTTGAAAAAATAATTGTATTGCTTATTATTTTTTTTTTTACTAATTAATATTCATTGCAACAAAATATTTCAGAACTTTTTTTTTAGTTAACAGCTTCTATTTTTTTGATTCTTGTTCTTTCTGGATCCTAAAATGAAAATAGAAGGTTGGGGTGAATCATAAATCCAAAGGAGGTTTCATGGCGAAGGGTAAAGATGTTCGAGTAACAATTATTTTGGAATGTACCAGTTGTGTTCGAAATGATATTAAGAAAGAATCAGGGGGAATTTCCAGATATATTACTCAAAAGAATCGGCATAACACCCCTAGTCGATTGGAATTGAGAAAATTTTGTCCCTATTGTTATAAACATACAATTCACGGGGAAATAAAGAAATAGATCAAATTGAGTGCTTATATGGCAACTTTTATTTTAAGAACAGCAATAATGATAGTATCTATATATTATTACATATATATAAATAAAAAAAAAAAGAAATATAAATAAATCTAATCCTATATTTTTCATTCTATATAAAAACTCTATACTATCTCTATACTATATAGAAATAATCTATACTATACTATTATAGAAAGAAAAATAATAGAAATAAAAATATAGAAATAAAAATATAGAAATCGTTTTTATTTTGATCCGATCAAAATAGGATTTTATAGAGATAAGGAATCCAAAAATTATGAATAAATCTAAGCGACCTTTTACTAAATCCAAGCGATCTTTTCGTAGGCGTTTGCCCCCGATCCAATCGGGGGATCGAATTGATTATAGAAACATGAGTTTAATTAGTCGATTTATTAGTGAACAAGGAAAAATATTATCTAGACGGGTGAATAGAGTGACTTTAAAACAACAACGATTAATTACTATTGCTATAAAACAAGCTCGTATTTTATCTTTGTTACCTTTTCTTAATAATCAAAAACAATTTGAAAGAAGTGAGTCGACCCCTAGAACTACTAGCCTTAGAACCAGAAAAAAATAGACTGAAATTGAATAACAATTCCAATCTGAAGTAATTAAAAAAATATTAATATTTTGTTCGAAAAATCCAATCAAGAATCAAAATTTGATTGTTACGTCTTTGTTTGTCATAAAAAAAGAATCGTCGAAAATAAAAAGAATAACTCTTTTTTTAACGACTATATACCCTCATTTTGTTTTGACTACTTTTTTTATAATACTAATTTCTACTCTACCTTCCCCGAGCTCACTCTCCTTAGAACTCTATTTAAAATATTTTAGTCGATTTCTTCCAACCCCCTTATTTTGCGATCTCGTTCGAAATCGTATAAAGACAACTCCTATTTAATAGAGCTATTTGTGCAAGTATTTTCCGATTCAGAAGTAATTGCTTCTTGTACAGATTGTGTATGAATTGGTTATAACTATTGAATACTTCCGTTTCGTGAATTACGGCATTTATTCGAGTGATCCATAAACGACGAAAATCTCTTTTTCTTTTACCCCTATCCCGATGAGCCGAAACTAAAGCTCTTATTCTCTGTTGAGTCATAGTTCGTGTAAGTCGTGAATGAGCCCCTCGAAAGCTTGATGCAAATAAACGAAGTTTTGTTCTACGCCTACGAGCTATATACCCGCGTTTAATTCTAGTCATTGAATAAATCAAACTTTTATGAATAACTAATTCTTTTTTTAGTTATTCTTTTCCCCTTTACTAGTCATTAATAACCAAACGAATTATTCCAATGTATAAAAAAAATTCCAATGGCTTTTGCTACTCTAACCTTCCCCACCACTATATTTTTACTGGGTATTTTCCCTTGCTTTGAAAGGATAACGTGCTTTGATAGTTGATCTAAAAAAAAGACTAACTACAAAAAGTAGTAAATAGAAATGGATAATATAGTGGGTTCCATCGTTTCTATGGTTACTTTTAAAACGGTGAGGTCCTCTCTATACACCGGAGCTCCCTCTTTTAATTAATCAATACTTTTGGTAACTTGTACAATTCACATTTTTTAGCTCTACCCCATGAATATTCCAGTAATTGGGTCTTTCACAATGAGATCCACTTTATACAGTAACGGTATTTAATTTTTAAAATTGATTTGGTCGTTTACCCTGTTAGTCCGTTCTTTTCTTTCAAGAGTGAAATTTTTTTTAATAAAAAATGGAATTTCCCCCGCTTAATGTATAATAATTTTTTATCATTGGGGGTTTTCTAAAAAATGGAGTTGATTGGATTTGCACCAATGTAAACCATAAGTTTCAGACACAATAGAAGATAGGAACGATCCATTTTTTTTATAATTCAAAAAATTCCTCCATTCTATTTTATTCACAGGTACTGATCTTTTATATTTCAAAAAGAATTTCCTTTTTGTGTCTCAGTCTATGATCTAAACGAGTCGCACATACACCCGAGTACATGTTCCTCGTCGCTGAGGGCATCCCCGAAGCGCTGGGGATTTCGTGACATTTCGGATTGGCTGTCTTGTATTTCTAATAAGTTGTTTAATGGTTGGCATACGGAATCATATAAATAATGGGCTGGTTTAGATTGGTTCTAACCGGCTAATTCTGAATTATTTCTCTTCAAGACTCTCTTCAATAAAAAAAAATATATATTGAAATTGAAGAGAATTTGAAACTAAACCTTTAATCTCAAAAGATCCAAAATTAGCAATTGTAGATTTGCATGAAATCGCTCCTTTTTTTATTGAACCGCTACAAGATCAACAATTCTATGAGCTTGGGCTTCTGTTGCTGACATAAAAACATCCCTTTCCATGTCTTCGGATACAACCCATATCGGTTTGCCCGTTCTTTGTACATAAACCCTTGTGATGGTTTCGCGAAGTTTTAGTAGTTCTTCCGCTTCCAAGACAAATTCTCCCGTTTGTGTCTCATAAGCCGAACTAGCAGGTTGATGGATCATTACCCTGATGATATATAATATAAAAGGTTATTGTTTTTCTATGTTGCAGAATAAGGCGAGATAACAAAAAAAGCAGAGAAAATTGAATAACCGTACAGGCTTTTTTTGTGCATTGCATACGGCTCCACAATGGAATTTACGTTTTTGACCATTCGGCGAAAGAAAACAAACTAGAGGTTGTATTATACGCAGATCCATAAATTATCCAATTACCATCCTTCTTTTTTATAAACGTTAAAAAAATACTATGATGGTTCCGTTGCTTTATATATAATTTTTTTGATTCGTATATGATTCAGCAATCCCAAAGTATCTTTTGTGTAAATAAGCTTCCGGTGTGAAAACAAAGTTTGTGACGCTGAGATGTGCCCTAAATAGGCAAGATATCATTTGAAATACCCCTTCCTTATCTCATACTACTCTTTCAATATATAATCTACTTTTTTTAATTTTAATCTAAAAAATTTCATATCGAATTCGAGGTGCCATGCTATTATTACTTAACTAATTCATATTTCCGATGGCGAAGGCATAGTATTTTTTTTTTTTGCTCGAAAAAAAACTCATTGGCGCCAAGCGTGAGGGAATGCTATACGTTTGGTAATTTCTCCTCCGACTAGGATAAAGGATGCTATTGAAGCGGCCAATCCCATGCATATTGTCTGTACATCGGGTCCCACAAATTGCATAGTATCATAAATAGCCATTCCAGGCATTACCCATCCACCGGGAGAGTTTATAAACAAATAAAGATCTTTAGTATCCGTTTCTATACTGAGATATATCATAAGACTAATAAGTTGATTCGAGATTTCGGCATTAACCTCTTGGCCTAAAAAAAATAATCTTTCTCGATAAAGTCGGTTGATTAGGATAAAATTTTATCCCTTAGGAGCCGTACAGGCACCTTTTGATGCATACGGTTCAACAAAAATTGTGAAAAAATCAATGTGTCGATTCCAACCCCTTTTTTTTTTTCATAGAAGGTTTTTTCCTAATTTATAAGGGAAGGTTTGCTCCCTTTTTACTTTTGAAAAGGAAAAAAGTTTTGGCCCCTTTTATTTTATTAGAATCCTATACTAAAAAAATTTATTAAGCCTGTCAGACTAACTTGATTCATTGATATTTTTTTCATCGAGATTCAGTTGAAATGGCGATGGTTTTTTCTTGTTCCTGAATGGGCTTCTTCCTTTTTTTTTATTTCATTTTTAGGTTTATGCTCTACCCCGAGTAAAAGGCAAAATTTGCCCGATTTTTATTTGCACATATAGGACAAATTAACTAAATACCGCGTCTTTTTTTTTTTACTACTTATTTTTTTTTTCAATTCATTTCTTTCACATGTCTTCTGTCAATCTGTCAAATAGTAAAAAAATTCTTAATTATATTATTTTATTTGATCAACAGTTTTAGATCACCCTGTAGTCAAATTTTTTTTAATAGAATTTTTGATGATAATTTTGCATATCATATAAGTAGTAATTATAAAAATATTATATATTAATTATCAATTGGGTTTTTGCTAAACGGAGCCTGGATACTTAATTTGATTAGTCCGATCACGTAAACCATAAAAAATTTTTGATAATGTAATATCAATTTAAATACTCTCTGCATTTAATTACACTTTATTTTTTGCGCTCCGCGTTACAAATTTTTGATAATTCAATCAATCTTTTTGGGCGAAACAGAGGATATCTCGATCGAGGGAGAAAATGGGGAAATCCCATATAGCCCAATATATCTGACAAGTCGCACTATATGTCAACCCAAGATGTATCTCCTTCTCCAGGACTCCGAAAAGGGACTTTTGGAACGCCAATAGGCATGAAAAAAAAAGAGAATGAAGTTCTCAATTTCACTTTGATGTGGAAACGTAAGACTGGGGGGTTTTATTTTTTAATAATATTATCCTTTTTTTCTACTTTATTAATATTAATCATATTTAAATTAATCATATTTAATACATAAGTTGAATCAGCTAAAATAAAATATAAAATAAAAGTAAAGTAAGAGAGAATTAATAAAAATAAAGGAAATTTTTAATGAACGGGCTTCTGAATGATCAACAACAATAGCTATCTTAGTTCATATAAAATAGGATTCACCCCCATTGCGTCTTGGTACTTATCGGATATAGAATAGATCCGCTTCCCTTTTTTCCTATGAATCGAATTGTTCCGTTATTACTAACAGAATAGAACAAATATTAATCCTTTCTCCGAAATAATTACCTAAAAAAGGGGGGGTCTGTAACATAGTTTTTTCCAATGCAATAAAGTTACATAGTGTCTATTTTTCGTTGATAAAGGGGTATTTCCATGGGTTTGCCTTGGTATCGTGTTCATACTGTTGTATTGAATGATCCCGGTCGTTTGCTTTCTGTTCATATAATGCATACTGCTCTGGTTGCTGGTTGGGCCGGTTCGATGGCTCTATATGAATTAGCAGTTTTTGATCCCTCCGACCCTGTTCTTGATCCAATGTGGAGACAAGGTATGTTTGTTATACCTTTCATGACTCGTTTAGGAATAACGAATTCATGGGGCGGTTGGAATATTACAGGCGGGACTATAACGAATCCAGGTCTTTGGAGTTACGAAGGGGTAGCCGGAGCACATATAGTGTTTTCTGGCTTGTGCTTCTTGGCATCTATTTGGCATTGGGTATATTGGGATCTAGCAATTTTTTCTGATGAACGTACAGGAAAACCTTCTTTGGATTTGCCCAAGATTTTTGGAATTCATTTATTTCTTTCAGGAGTGGCTTGCTTCGGTTTTGGCGCATTTCATGTAACAGGATTATATGGTCCTGGAATATGGGTATCCGACCCTTATGGACTAACCGGAAAGGTCCAACCCGTAAATCCAGCGTGGGGTGTGGAGGGTTTTGACCCTTTTGTTCCGGGAGGAATAGCCTCTCATCATATTGCAGCAGGAACGTTGGGTATATTGGCGGGTTTATTCCATCTTAGTGTTCGTCCACCTCAACGTCTATACAAAGGATTACGTATGGGAAATATTGAAACCGTACTTTCCAGTAGTATTGCTGCTGTCTTTTTTGCAGCTTTTGTTGTTGCTGGAACTATGTGGTATGGTTCTGCAACTACCCCCATCGAATTATTTGGTCCTACTCGTTATCAATGGGATCAGGGATACTTTCAACAAGAAATATATCGAAGAGTTAGTGCTGGATTAGCTGAAAATCAAAGTGTATCAGAAGCTTGGTCTAAAATTCCTGAAAAATTAGCTTTTTATGATTATATTGGTAATAATCCAGCAAAAGGGGGGTTATTCCGAGCGGGTTCAATGGACAATGGGGATGGAATAGCTGTTGGATGGTTAGGACACCCCGTCTTTAGAAATAAAGAAGGGCGTGAACTTTTTGTACGCCGTATGCCTACTTTTTTTGAAACATTTCCGGTTGTTTTGGTAGATGGAGATGGAATTGTTAGAGCCGACGTCCCATTTAGAAGGGCAGAATCAAAATATAGTGTCGAACAAGTAGGTGTAACTGTTGAGTTTTATGGTGGTGAACTCAATGGAGTGAGTTATAGTGATCCCGCAACTGTTAAAAAATATGCTAGACGGGCTCAATTGGGTGAGATTTTTGAATTAGATCGTGCTACTTTGAAATCCGATGGGGTTTTTCGTAGCAGTCCAAGAGGTTGGTTTACTTTTGGGCATGCTTCATTTGCTCTACTTTTCTTCTTTGGACACATTTGGCATGGTGCTAGAACCCTCTTCAGAGATGTTTTTGCTGGGATTGATCCAGATTTGGATGCTCAAGTGGAATTTGGGGCATTCCAAAAACTTGGAGATCCAACTACAAAAAGACAAGCAGTTTGATACAACATTTCCTTTTTCTAGGGTACTTTAGGAATCTTGATTTAAATCGATGCGGTTTTTTTGACTCTCTTTCTTTCTTTATCCGGCGGGATACTCCTACGTAAATATAAACAAAACAGGTATGAAAGCTATAATTGTAAACCACGATCAAATTTATGGAAGCATTGGTTTATACATTTCTCTTAGTATCGACTTTAGGGATAATTTTTTTCGCTATTTTTTTTCGGGAACCACCTAAAATTTCAACTAAAAAATGAAATAATTGTTCATTATCTTCATTGACGTAATCAGCCTCCAAATATTTGGAGGCTGATTACGTCAACTAGTCCCCGTGTTCCTCGAATGGATCTCTTAGTTGTTGAGAGGGTTGCCCAAAGGCAGTATATAGAGCATACCCAGTAAAACTTACAAGTAACCCAGATATAAAGATGGTGACTAGGGTTGCTGTTTCCATTATTATAGAATTGAAAGACCACAATGGATCTATGCTAAGATCGTTTATTTACAACGAAATGGTATACAAAGTCAACAGATTCTAATGAATACAAAATAAGATTTATGGCTACAAAAACTGTTCAGGATACTTCTAGATCTGGTCCAAGAAGCACTAATGCAGGAAAGTTGTTGAAACCATTGAATTCCGAATATGGTAAAGTAGCTCCTGGATGGGGGACGACCCCTTTGATGGGTGTTGCAATGGCTCTATTTGCGGTATTCCTATCTATTATTTTGGAGATTTATAATTCTTCTGTTCTACTGGATGGAATTTCAGTTAATTAGACTGAGAAGAATCTGTAAGTCCTAGCTTTTAGTTCGATAGAAAAAAGTCAAGTATGTAGGTC